AGAGATATTGAATACAAGGGGGTATTCCTTTTTCCACTGTAATTTTGAAAATGAACGTTTAAATGTCCTTCAAAAGTAAGTAAATAAATCCGACACATATAAAATGCAGTTAATCCCGCCGTAGACCAAGCTATTATTGCAAAAATAGGTGAATACAACCAACTATCATTAAGGATTTCATCTTTGGACCAAAAACAAGCAAGGGGTGGAATACCGCAAAGAGAAAGTGTACCTAATAAAAAAGAATTTTTAGTAATTGGTACATGTTTTGTTAAACCTCCCATAAGTACCATGTTCTGGCTTTTTTCTGGACAATATCCAACAAGAGTTTCCATCGAATGAATAACAGATCCCGATCCTAAAAACAATAATGCTTTGGAATAAGCATGAGTAATCAAATGAAATAAAGCACTGCGATAAGACCCCATACCTAGAGCTAACATCATATAACCCAATTGAGACATTGTAGAATAGGCTAAACCCCTCTTAATGTCTTTTTGAGCAAGAGCTAAAGTAGCTCCTAAAAAAACTGTTATTATCCCTATAAAAGAGATAAAATTCATGATGTGGGGTATGACTATGAAAAGAGGCATAAGTCGAGCTACAAGAAAAATTCCTGCTGCTACCATCGTAGCAGCATGTATAAGAGCTGAAATAGGAGTCGGCCCTTCCATTGCATCAGGTAACCATACATGAAGGGGAAATTGTGCAGATTTAGCAATAGCACCGCCAAATAATAGAACAGCGCACAAAGTAACAAATAAAAAATTGACCTCATTAGTAGAAATCAAGTTATTTAATATTTGGAATAAATCACGAAATTCGAAACTTCCTGTTACCCAATAAAACCCCAAAATGCCTAATAATAAACCAAAATCACCAACACGATTAGTTACAAACGCTTTTTGACAAGCCTTTGCTGCAACAGGTCGTGTGAACCAAAATCCTATTAATAGATACGAACACATTCCAACCAATTCCCAAAAAATATAAATTTGTATCAAATTTGAACTAGTAACTAATCCCAACATGGAAGTACTGAAAAAACTCATATAAGCAAAAAATCTCAGATATCCATGATCATGAGACATATAATTATCACTATAAATAAGAACTAAAATTCCAACAGTAGTGATTAATATTGACATAATAGAAGTAAGTGGATCGATTAAGTATCCGAATTCTAAAGAAAAATCATTATTGATAATCCAAGACCATACATATTGATAGACAGAACTGCTATTTATTTGCTGAATAGACAGATTCATGGAAAAAATCATGACTATACTTAACAATAAAACGCTCTGAAAAGCCCACATACGACGAAGACTTTTTGTTGCCGTCGGAAAAAGAAGAAGTCCCACCCCTATTAACATAGGAACTGGAAGTGGAAGAAAAGGTATTATCCACGCATATTGATATGTCTGTTCCATAAAAAAAGTTTTTTATTCTTAATTAATTGTTTCCGATTCACCGGATCTTACCTCTTTCGAAAAAGTCACTAAAAAATCAAGATATGCACTAATTTATTTAAATTGAATTTCATAATTTTAATTTTATATTAGTATTTATTTTGAGTCTTTTCAAAATCGTTCAAATATTCAAAACAAGAAGTTACAATTGGAGAAATGATATGACCAAGTGCCATATATAAAATATAAATAAAAAGAATATAAATAGGAAATAAAATATAAAATATAAATAAAAAGAATATAAATATAAATAAATATATTATTACGAGAAATTATCATAATAATTAATAATCGTAATAATAATTAATAAAAATAATAAAACAATTTAGGCTAAAAAGAGTACTGATGCTGATATGAATTATATGAATTATAGGATTAACTAAGGTCATTGGTCTAATGAAAAAACTCTTTATTTTAGTTACTTTATTTCAACTCATTAACTAATTCATTATGGGATTGATTGTTTTCCATTTCAATCAAAACAATTTATTAGTAAAGTTTAGAAGATTATAGATCTAAAATGAACTTTTTTTATCAAAAAAACAGATCTTTCTTACTAGTCTCATTCGAATTTGAAAATGGAATTTAGGTGTATTTTTTCTCAAGTTTTACTAAAAAAAGATTACTAAAAAAAGACTCACGTTTTTAGGCAAAAGTTTACAATCCTTTGAGGTATTTTATTACATGTAAATAAAGTATAGAATAGAATGACGAAAATAAAGGTCTTTTAGGCTCTTTATTTATTTTATTAAGTTTGATTTCTATCACATAGCAGATTCTAAAGATATAACTTTGAGATATAAACAACGAGAATTAAGAGTTCCAAACCAAAAATTTTTGGTTTTACGAATAGTGTATGGAATCAAAAATTTTTTATGTTATTTCGAGTCATTTTTGATCAAATTTTTACAGATATATCTATATCTATCTATATTTCTTTTTTATGAAGAGAATCTTTTTTAGAGAAAAATAGATCATGAATAAGAAAAAATAATTGGTTTTGAACAATAGATGTCTTTCACATCCAACTATAACAATGAGTAACTTCTTCATTTTTAAATGGCAGTTCCAAAAAAACGTACTTCGATATCAAAAAAGCGTATTCGTAAAAATATTTGGAAAAGGAAAGGATATTGGGCAGCGTTAAAAGCTTTGTCATTAGGGAAATCTCTTTCTACCGGGAATTCAAAAAGTTTTTTTGTACGACAAACAACTAAGTCCTAAAAGATTGGAATAATCAGAATGGATTTGACTCAAAAAATTGGATCAGTAATTATCTATTATCTATATTTGTTAATATCTATATCTATATTTCTATATCTATATTAAATAATAAAACAATTGGCAGTCCTAGACTTTTAATCTTATCTTATTCTTTTCTTATAAGATAAGATAAAAATTCTTGTATTTTCTGAAATCTAAAGAAATAAAAAATATTGTATTTTTTTTAGTATATTTTCAATCAGATTTTGGTGGTGGGGAGTCTTATTTTCCCCATCGACCTTTACAATAATGATAATGAAAAATTTTTATCTTTCTCGGGAAGGGCAGATATAAGATTTTTAGTTAAAATTAATGAATTGTTGAAACTAATTGATTTCATGTTAAAAATTTTTGGATAACTTTCTTACTTCTTCATTTATTTACTATTTTACTATATGGAATATGGAATGTATTTATCATATATCTACAACTTTCAGTCCAATCAATAAAAAAACTTCATTGTTGAGATATTATGTACAAGTGTCAATTTGGAGTAGTCAAAAATAGACATATTTTAGATTCATTGATAAAATTTCTTTTTTTTTTTCTGAAATCTGATAAAGCAGAAATAATGACAATAATAATAAAAGTAAAAAATGAAAAAAGTTTTTTTCGCGAGAATTCTCTAGTTGCAAGAATTCTATTTTTCTATTTTTGGCTAATATATATATAAACTACTTGAATCTTTACTAAAAAAACTTATTTGAGTGAATTGACTTATTCAATCTCGACGATTGAATATAAATAGGCTATTATGAGTTCGAGCAAGCCGCTATGGTGAAATCGGTAGACACGCTGCTCTTAGGAAGCAGTGCTAGAGCATCTCGGTTCGAGTCCGAGTGGCGGCATGCCATCTTCTAAAAGAGATCCAATACATCCTATAATAAAAATAAATAAAATTCCCTATTTCTATTTATTAATTAAATTTATATGGGGATTCCCTCCCCCTTTTTCATTTTTATGATGATGATATTTTCAACTTTAGAGCATATATTAACTCATATTTCCTTTTCTATTGTTTCAATTGTAATTACAATTCATTTGATAACCTTATTTGGCAATGAAATCATAACATATGATTCGTCAGAAAAGGGAATGATAGCTACTTTTTTATGTCTAACAGGATTATTGCTCACCCGTTGGATTTCTTCGGGACATTTCCCGCTAAGTGATTTATATGAATCATTAATTTTTCTTTCATGGAGTTTCTCCCTTATTCATATAGTGCCTTATTTCAAAATAAGAAAAAATTATTTAACCACAATAACTGCTTCAAGTACTATTTTTACCCAAGGTTTTGCTACATCGGGTCTTTTAAATGAAATACGGAAACCCACAATATTAGTACCCGCTCTACAATCGGAATGGTTAATAATGCACGTAAGTATGATGATATTAAGCTATGCGGCTCTTCTTTGTGGATCATTATTATCAGTAGCACTTCTAGTCATTACATTTAGAAAGATTTTTTATAGTTCTAAAAGTAATAATTTATTAAAATTAAATGAGTCATTTTCGTTTGGTGAAATCCAATACAAGAATGAAAGAAACAATATTTTTTATGCTAAGAATTATTACAAGGCTCAATTGATTCAACAATTAGATTTTTGGAGTTATCGTGTGATTAGCCTAGGATTTATCTTTTTAACCATAGGTATTCTTTCAGGAGCAGTATGGGCTAATGAAGCATGGGGATCATATTGGAGTTGGGATCCAAAGGAAACTTGGGCCTTTATTACTTGGATCGTCTTCGCAATTTATTTGCATACTCGAACAAATAAAAATTTGCAGGGGGCAAATTCCGCAATTGTGGCGACTCTAGGCTTTCTTATAATTTGGATATGCTATTTTGGGGTCAATCTATTAGGAATAGGGCTACATAGTTATGGTTCATTTACCTTAACCTCTAGTTAACTTCAAGAAAAGTTCTTCCGAATATAAACAGAGTTCAATGCGGTGTATATAAAACACCTTTGTATCAACCGGCCAGAACCATGTGAATCAAGTAGTGTAGTGATTCACGCGGTTCTTGCAAAGACCAAGGATATTGGGTGAAAATTCAAATTCATATTTTGTTTTTACTTTAATTTAAGATTTAAGAGAAGAAAAATCCTTCTTTTTTTTCATTAGCCAACCGACTCTTAAAAATGAAAAAATGATAGGATTTCTTTTTCTTTAACAAAACTATCTATAAAAATAATTAGATAGAATACCTTCAACCTTGTCAACTGATAGTGAAAGAACAAAATCAGGATACATACCAAT